TCAATTAATCTTTTGATAAAATTGCTATGCTTAGTGTGTGACTCGTTGGTTTTTTGAGGGTTAGTATAAAAAAGAGCCCCGCGGTATAAACAAATAACTATAGAAGTAATAACCAACTCATCACTTCGTATTATCTGGATCCAAAGAATCAGTCAAGATATGATATATTGTTCATATTGTTGTAGCAACTGAAATCTTTTTTTATTATTTTTTAAAAAATATGCTTCTAAGTTGTCAATCGAAATAAAAAAGAAAGGGTATGGATAAAGGGAAGGATGAGAGAAAGAAAGAAAAAGAATATTGATGATATAGAATTCCAATATGTAAGGTCTATGAGTCATCTCAGAAAAAGCTGTGTAATAAAGCATCAATACGGATTCATCATTAACATTAAAGGGATCTGCTCATCGAACAAAAAATAAAGAGCTTCGAGCCAATAAAGGCTAAGAATATTGACTCAAGAACTAATAGCTCCATTGTAGAATTCAGACCTAACCATTAAGTAAGAAGCGATGGGAACGATGGAACCTGTGAATTCAAAAGATTCTAGTGAAAATGAATTCGAATGATTCATGGATCGGGATGGCGGAACCGACCAGAAACCAATTCATCTATTCGGAAAAGTTATGAACTAATGATAGAACTGAAATAGAAATTGAAAGAGTAAATATTCGCCCGCGAACACTTTATTTTCTTGGATTGCTAAATTTGGGTCAATCCAATACGATAAAGAGTAAAACAAAAGAAAGATTCGTTTTAACATTCTAAAATAGATAAATATAAGAAAAAATAGTTATGTTATTTAATATATTTAGTTATCTATACAAACAAGATATACAAATTCATAATAGATTTGATCTAGATTAAATGAAATCCATGATTCATTATATTACTTATTAAATACATGTATATCTTCATTCAAATTATATTCTATCTGAATTGAATTCAAAATGTTTAATTTGAATTCATTTTATTCGCGAGGAGCTGGATGAGAAGAAACTCTCACGTCCAGTTCTGTAGTAGAGATGGAATTCAAAACAAACCATCAACTATAACCCCAAAAGAACCAGATTCCGTAAACAACATAGAGGAAGAATGAAGGGAATATCTTATCGAGGTAATGATATTTGTTTTGGTAAATACGCTCTTCAGGCACTTGAACCCGCTTGGATCACATCTAGACAAATAGAAGCAGGTCGACGAGCAATGACACGAAATGCACGTCGCGGTGGAAAAATATGGGTCCGTATATTTCCAGATAAACCAGTTACAGTAAGACCCGCAGAAACACGTATGGGTTCAGGTAAAGGCTCTCCCGAATATTGGGTAGCTGTTGTTAAACCAGGTCGAATACTTTATGAAATGGGTGGAGTAACAGAAAATATAGCCAGAAGGGCTATTTCAATAGCAGCGTCCAAAATGCCTATACGAGCTCAATTCATCATTTCGGGATAAAAAAGAAATAGGCCTTGGGTAAAAAAAAATAGCGGGTGCGGGTTTCTTTTTTTGGACAAACAATATTTCTTTTTTTCTTCGACCTTTGTATTGTAAAAAACAGATAAAAAAAATGATATGATTCAACCTCAGACCCATTTGAATGTAGCAGATAACAGCGGGGCTCGAGAATTGATGTGTATTCGAATCATAGGAGCTAGCAATCGTCGATATGCTCATATTGGTGACGTTATTGTTGCTGTGATCAAAGACGCAGTTCCAAACATGCCTCTAGAAAGATCAGAAGTGGTCAGAGCTGTAATTGTCCGTACTTGTAAAGAACTTAAACGTGACAACGGTATGATAATACGATATGATGACAATGCCGCAGTTGTGATTGATCAAGAAGGAAATCCAAAAGGAACGCGAGTTTTTGGTGCGATTGCCCGAGAATTGAGACAGTTCAATTTTACTAAAATAGTTTCATTAGCTCCTGAGGTATTATAAAATGAGAGCACGATATGGTTATAGTAGGGTATTTCAAAGAAATATATTAAGATTCGTTTAGTAGATTTTGTCTCACGTATATACCTTTCAAAATTAATATTCATAAACAAATACGTAAAAAAAAAAAAAAGAAAAACATGTTGATTATATCCAAATTTGGAGGCACCAATAATTTTAATTAATCATGGGTAGTGATACTATTGCTGACATAATAACCTCTATACGAAATGCCGATATGTATAGAAAAAGCGTGGTTCGAGTAGCATCTACTAATATCAGCCAAAGTATTGTTAAAATACTTTTACGAGAGGGTTTTATCGAAAACGTGAGAAAACATCGAGAAAACAACAAATCTTTTTTGGTTTTAACCCTACGACATCGACGGAATAGGAAAAGGACTTATAGAAATCTTTTAAATTTAAAACGGATCAGTCGGCCGGGTCTACGAATCTATTCTAACTATCAAAGAATTCCGAGAATTTTAGGTGGGATGGGAATTGTAATTCTTTCTACCTCTCGGGGTATAATGACAGACCGAGAGGCTCGACTAGAAAGAATA